TTATTAAGAAGACTTTTTTCAAATAAATTTAATAAATTCAAATTTTGTAAATATGAATAAACCGGTTTGTAAAAAAAAGAAGCTGTAAATATTCCTAAAAAAGTTAGAATGACCGAAAAAGTTGCGTTTGTCAAAAATTCATACCAATCCACAACATTTTTTGAATTTTTATGTAAAAGGTCTATAAACGGAATTAACAATTTTGATAATATATCGAAATCTATTCCTTTTTGACTGAAGGAAATTCCTATGGCCCCAACGAATAAAGTAAAGAGCACTAAAACAAGCATAGAAAATCGAATAGTATTGTCCGATTCATTAGGATATAAACTAGCAGTTTTTTTATTGCCAAAATAGTTAATATCAAAAAAAAGACGGGTTATATTTTTGACATTTTTATTAATGCGATGTGGATATATCTTCTGGATAAAAAAAGAAGTCATTTCATTATTTTTCATTCTTAGTAAACCTAAGAAAAAATTTTTGTTTTTTAATTTCTGTTTTACTTCTTTCTTCCCCCATAAAGATATTGAATAGAATGAACTATTTTTTTTTCCATTGAAATTTAAAAAATGAACGTTTAAATATCCTTCAAAAACAAGTAAATAGATCCGAAACATATAAAATGCAGTTAATCCTGCTGTGCAACAAGCTATTATTGCAAAAATAGGTGAATACAACCAACTATCATTAAGAATCTCATCCTTAGACCAAAAACAGGCAAAAGGTGGAATACCACAAAGAGAAAGTGTACCCACTAAAAAAGAAGTTTTTGTAATTGGGACATGTTTTGTTAAACCGCCCATAAGAACCATATTTTGACTTTTAGTTGGAGAATATCCGACAAGAGCTTCCATTGAATGAATAATGGATCCAGATCCTAAAAACAACAATGCTTTTGAATAAGCATGAGTAATCAAATGAAATAAAGCGGCTCGATAAGATCCCATACCGAGAGCTAACATCATATAACCCAATTGAGACATTGTAGAATAGGCCAAATTTTTCTTAATATCTTGTTGAGCAATAGCTAAAGTAGCTCCTAATACTACTGTTATTATACCTATAAAAGCTATTCCGTTCATTATTACAGGTAGAACTATGAAAAGAGGAAGAAGTCGAGCCACAAGAAAAATTCCCGCGGCTACCATAGTAGCAGCATGTATAAGGGCAGAAATTGGCGTAGGCCCTTCCATAGCATCTGGTAACCATACATGAAGAGGAAATTGGGCGGATTTAGCGACTGAGCCACAAAAAAGCAAGAGAGCAAACAAAGTAACAAAAAAAATATTAACTTCATTTTTATAAATCAAGTTATTTATTATTTGAAACAAATCCCGAAATTCCAAACTACCCGTTATCCAATAAAGACCTAAAATTCCCAATAATAAACCAAAATCCCCTACACGATTAGTTACAAATGCTTTTTGACAAGCATTTGCGGCAATAGGACGTGTGAACCAAAAGCCTATTAATAAATAAGAACACATTCCAACCAATTCCCAAAAAACATAAATTTGTATCAAATTCGAACTAGTAACTAATCCCAACATTGAAATATTAAAAAGAGTCAGATAAGCAAAAAATCTCAAATATCCTTGATCATGAGACATATAATTATCACTATAAATAAGAACCAGAATGCCAACAGTAGTAATTAATATTGACATAATAGAAGTAAGTGAATCGATCAAGTACCCAAACTCTAAAGAAAGATCATTATTTATGGTCCAAGACCATACATATTGAAAAATAGAACTATTATTGATTTGATAAACAGACAAATCAAGCGAAAAAATCATAACTATAGTTAACAATAAAATACTAGGAAAAGCCCACATACGGCGAAGATTTTTGGTTGCTGTTGGAAAAAGTAGAAGTCCCACTCCTATTAACACTGGAATTGGAAATGGAATAAAAGGTATGATCCATGAATATTGATGTGTATATTGCATACAATAAACAAAAAAATTCTGATTCTAATGAATTTAGTTTCTTATTCGTCGGTTTTTATTTTATCTTTTTTGTAAAGAAGGGATTCGGTTAATAAAAAGTAAACATCGAATTAATTAAAATAGAATGATCTATTATTAATTATTCGGAATCTTTGTACAATATTTTTTTCAAAAACATTAATTCATTTTTTTTTAACTAATTTAGTATTTTTTATTACAATAAACAATATCGATGTTTGGAAAACTTTATAAAAAGGATTATAATACTCAATGTTTTACTTGAAATAGTAAAAAAACTAAAAAAACGGGAATTAAGATAGATAAAATATCTGGTTAATTAAAGATAAATATATTTTCATTTACATAAAAATGTCTTTGACATCGAATTCTATAACAATCAAAAACTATACTAATTATATGGCAGTTCCAAAAAAGCGCACTTCTAAATCAAAAAAACTTATTCGGAACACTTTATGGAAAAAGAAGGGATATTTTACAACATTGAAAGCTTTTTCATTAGCACAATCTATTTTTACGGGGAATTCAAAAAGCTTTTTTTGTAACAAATACAAACGTTAGAATAATTTCAATTACCTTGATTCAACAAAAATTTTAAAATACAAAAATACTAACAGAAATGGAATATCTAATATAGTATAATATTTATTTAGGATATTTACATTATATATATCTATCTATATCTCTCTATAGATATAGATAGATATATTTCTAATAAATTCTAAGGGAATTCTTTTTAATTCTTTTATTTAATGTTTAGTAAATTAATATTGTATTTTAATTGATTCTTTGAATCTCGACAATTGATTAAAAATTAGTTATTATGATTTCGAGTAAGCCGCTATGGTGAAATTGGTAGACACGCTGCTCTTAGGAAGCAGTGCTAGAGCATCTCGGTTCGAGTCCGAGTAGCGGCATGACATCTAATCTTCTAAAAAATAGGTCCTATAATGACCTCCATTCTTATTTCTATTCCTAGTATTTAGATTTTTTCATTATATATATGGTATTTTCAAGTTTAGAACATATATTAACTCATATATCGTTTTCGGTTGTATCTATTTTAATTTCAATTCAGTTGATAACCTTATTATTTGTCAATGAAATCATAGGATTATATGATTCGTACAAAAAAGGCATGATAATACCTTTTTTTTGTATAACGGGATTGTTAGTTACTCGTTGGGTTTTTTCGGGCCATTTACCATTTAGTGATTTATATGAATCGTTAATATTTCTTTCATGGACTTTTTCCATTTTTTATATGGTTCCTTGCTTGAAAAAACCTAAAAACGACTATTTAAATACAATAATAACACCAAGTGTTATTTTTACCCAAGGCTTTGCTACTTCGGGTCTTTTAACCGAAATGCATGAATCCTTAATATTAGTACCTGCTTTACAGTCTCATTGGTTAATGATGCACGTAAGTATGATGATATTGGGTTATGCAACTCTTTTATGCGGATCATTATTATCAGTGGCTATTTTAGTCATTACATTTCGAGAACTCATACAAATTCTAGCTTTTACCAAAAATTTCTATTTTTTAAATGAATCATTTTCTTTTGCTGAAATCAAATCCATGAATATGAATGATAAAAATAATGTTTTACAAAAAACTTCTTTTTTGTCTTATAGAAATTATTATAGATCTCAATTTATTCAACAATTGGATCGTTGGGGTTACCGTACTATTAGTTTAGGTTTTATCTTTTTAACGATAGGTATTATTTCAGGAGCTGTATGGGCTAATGAGGCATGGGGATCATATTGGAATTGGGATCCAAAGGAAACTTGGGCTTTTATTACTTGGACTATATTCGCGATTTATTTACATACTAGAAAAAATAAAAAATTGGAAGATATAAATTCTTCAATAGTTGCCTGCACGGGTTTTCTTATAATTTGGGTATGTTATTTAGGGATAAATCTTTTAGGAATAGGACTACATAGTTATGGTTCATTTACACCTAATTGAATTAAAATAAGTAAAGAACTTCACAAATACAAATATCGAAAACATAATATATTAATAACAAAGAAAACTTCGAATAAAAAAAGAAATGATTGAGAACCCTTTGAATCAAGTACTGTAGTAGTGATTCAAGGGGTTCTCAAAACAACAAAGATATTCAATTAGAATTCAAATTCATTTTTATATAATTAATATAATACAAAAGAAATATATGTTTTTGTATTGTGCATAGGATTTTTTTCTATTTTTGATTTTTTTTCATTTATTGGCGAAAACTCTCTATAAAAAATTAGATAGAATAGCTTCAACCTTGTCAGCCGAAAATGAAAAAATAAAATCTGGATAAATGCCAATACTTATTATGGGTATAAGGATAGAAATTGAAATAAATAATTCTCGTGGCCCTGAATCAAAAAAATAAGAATTTGGTGTATTAAAAAGCTTGTATCCATAGAACATTTGACGTAAGATAGATAATGAATAAATAGGAGTTAATATCATTCCAATTGCTGTTACAAAAGTTATTAGTATTTTTGTGATTAAAAGATATTTTTGGCTAGTAATTATTCCCAATAAGACTATCAATTCGGCAACAAAACCGCTCATGCCCGGCAATGCAAGAGAAGCCATGGATAAGATAGTGAAAACTGTGAATATTTTTGGCATTGGGATAGCCATTCCACCCATTTCGTCGAGATAAAGAAGACGTAGTCTATCATAACTAGTTCCCGCCAAGAAAAAAAGCGCAGCTCCAATAAATCCGTGAGAGATTATTTGTAAAATCGCCCCATTGAGACCTGTATCGCTTATAGAACCTATTCCTAAAATTAAGAAACCCATATGAGATACTGAGGAATAAGCTATTCTTTTTTTTAAATTGCGTTGACCAAGAGATGTTGAAGCTGCATAGATTATTTGAATTGAACCTAATAGCATTAACCAGGGAGAAAATATAGAATGAGCGCGAGATAATAATTCCATATTAATTCGAACCAACCCATATGCTCCCATTTTTAATAATATTCCGGCTAAAAGCATACAAGTGCTGTAATGTGCCTCTCCGTGGGTGTCTGGTAACCATGTATGTAAGGGTATAATTGGTGATTTGACAGCAAAAGCAATAAGAAACCCGATATAGAATATTATTTCCAGCGCCGCGGGATATGATTGATTAGTTAATGATTCAAAATTTAATGTTGGTTCATTAGAGCTATATAAACTCATACCCAGAATTCCCAGTAATAAAAAAACAGAACTTCCCGCAGTGTACAAAATAAACTTGGTAGCTGAATACAAACGTTTTTTTCCACCCCACATAGATAAAAGTAGATAAACGGGAATTAATTCTAATTCCCACATGATGAAAAAAAGTAAAATGTCTTGAGAAGAAAATATTCCTATTTGACCACTATACATTGCTAACATCAGGAAATAGAATAATTTGGATTCTCGAGTAACCGGTTGAGCCGCTAACGTAGCTAACGTAGTGATAAATCCGGTCAATAAAATGGGTCCTAGAGAGAGTCCATCTATTCCGAATCTCCAATAAAAGTCAAAAAAATGGATCCATTTATAATTTTCTGTCAATTGAATTAGTGGATCATCCAATTCGAAATGATAACAAAATACATAAGCTGTTAGAAGGAGATCCATTAAACATATACAAATAGTATACCATTTAATTACCTTATTTCCTTTATGGGGAAATAATAAAATTAAGGAACCCCCGACTATTGGCAAAACTACAATTGTTGTTAACCAAGGAAAATAATTCGTAATAAAAATAAGATATATTTAGACTAGAAAAACCCGCGCTCAAAATAAAAAAAGATTTGCTTTTTTATTTTGAGCGCGGGTTTTTGCCAGTAAAAAAACGTACTTGTGTGCGGTTCTTTTTGAAACGTATCAATAAGCTAGACCCATGCTTCGAGTTGTTTCATGCCATAAATAAACTCTAACACTTAAGAAATCCGTCGGACAGGCGGATTCACACCTCTTACAACCAACACAGTCCTCGGTTCTTGGGGCAGAAGCAATTTGTTTAGCTTTACATCCGTCCCAAGGTATCATTTCTAATACATCTGTTGGGCAGGCTCGGACACATTGAGTACATCCTATACATGTATCATAAATCTTTACTGAATGTGACATTGGGGCGTATAATCCTTGAACATCAAAAATTCAACATTTTCAATCTAGTAAACTCGTAAACGAATTATATATATATTAGATACCAGATGAATCAATGATTTATAAGAATTTTCCTAATCAAAATCTACTTATAGATTAATTAATAATAAGATAATAGAACCAAGATACTTTGATTTCTTATCTTTGTTTTCGTAAACATGATTCTAATTTCTATATCATATATGCTAATTTGAATTAATTAATAGTACACATTAAATAGAAATTCGACTTTTTTTTATTTTTTATGGGTAATATTATTTATTCAACAAATTTGATTGATTGATACGGGTTGATTTTCTATTACGATAAATTGAGGAAACAATAGCCGGTCCGATAGCTGCTTCAGCAGCTGCAACAGCTATAACAAAAATTGAAAAAATATTTCCTTTTAATTGTCGACTATCAAAAAAATCAGAAAAGGTTACTAGATTTATATTAACTGCATTCAGTATAAGTTCAAGACACATAAGGGCTCTAACCATATTTCGGCTCGTGATCAACCCATATATACCTATCGAAAATAAATAGGCACTCAAAACAAGTGCATGCTCGAATATCATTGACCAACTCCTTATCAATTTTTATTCATTTCGATATGAACAAGAAGAATTCAACGGATTTGATTGACTAATATAATTAGTCTACAACAAAATAATGTATTCGCAATAAAAAAAAAATATTTTATACAGAAAGATTTTAATTCACATAGAATTCAACAAAAATAAATGTCATAAAATCTAAAAAAAAATGGAATTTTGATTTATATTATTAGTTCTAAAAATTTCTTATTGGCGAGCCACGACAATTGCACCTATCAAAGCAACTAAAAGGATTATTGAAATTAGTTCAAATGGAAGAAAAAAATCTGTTGATAAATGAATTCCAATTTGTTGACTAGTACTTATCAAATCTTGCTCTATAATCTGATTGGGTCTTGTAGTCCAAATAATCCCATGCCATGATGTATCTAGAATAGTAGTTATTAGTGAAACAAAGATACTTGTACAAACCATCAAAGTAATTCCATCTCCAACGGTCCAAAGACGAAAATCTTGGTAATATTCCGAACCATTCATAAACATCACAGCAAATATTATTAAAACATTTATAGCGCCCACATAAATAAGTAGTTGTGATGCAGCTACAAAATGGGAGTTTGATAAAATATAGAATAAAGATATACAAACAAGAACTAGTCCCAACGAAAAAGCAGAAAAAATGGGATTCATAAATAATACTACTCCCAGACTTCCTAATATAAGACCCGATCCAAGAAAGACTAAAAGAAAATCATGTAGCGGTTCGGGCAAATCCATTATATGTAAAATAAGAGATAAATAAATCGAAATTTCATGACCTTTTTGATATGACCAGGAAAAAAACTTATTAAATACTAACTCTCCGCATTGAATTCCACCAACTCCTAAGATAAGAGGTGTGAGTTACTATAGGTACAGTTGTTATAGGATCAATGTCATTTCATTCTTTTCTTTATGTGAAAGAGTAATTTTAAAATAAACGAATATATATAAGTATTCTATTATTTTCTTTCGTTTTTAGAAGAATTTTCTTTTATAAAGAATTTCATTTTATTTGAATTGTTCGAATTGTATAATCATCAATTACTGACACTGGTAAACGGCCCAAAGCAATTTGATTATAATTCAATTCGTGGCGATCATAAGTTGAAAGTTCATATTCTTCGGTCATTGATAAACAATTTGTTGGACAATACTCAATACAGTTACCACAAAATATACAGATTCCGAAATCAATACTATAATTAAGCAACCGTTTCTTTCGAATATCTGTTTCTAGTTTCCAATCAACAACGGGTAGATCTATGGGACATACACGAACACATACTTCACAAGCAATGCATTTATCAAATTCAAAATGTATTCGACCGCGGAAACGTTCTGATGAGATTATTTTTTCATAAGGATATTGAATCGTTACGGGTAACCGATTTGCATGAGATAGGGTAATCATGAAACCTTGACCAATGTACCTTGCAGCTCGGACTGTTTGTTGACTATAATTTAAGAATCCAGTTACCATAAGGAACATATCGTGAATATCTCTGAATATTTTTTTCTTTCTCTTGTTTGAAACAAGTTATAAATATATAAGGTCCACTTTTTTTACAGTGAAAACAGTTGAGACGAAGTTGTTAATAATAGATTTCCGAGAGAAATGGGTAAAAGAAACTTCCACCCAAGATTTAATAATTGATCGATTCTTAGTCTAGGCAAAGTCCATCTTGTTGCGATCGAAACGAATAAGAATAAATAAGTTTTAGCTAGTGTAATAAAGATACCAATTATCGTTACAAAAACTCCATATGTTTGATTTATTTCAAAAAAATAAGAAACCAATATGTATGGAATAGAGATATTTGAACCACCAAGGTAAAGAACTGTTACAAATAAGGAAGAAATGAATAGGTTTAAATAGGAAGCAACGTAAAATAAACCAAATTTGATACCCGAATATTCGGTTTGATAACCCGCTACTAGTTCTTCTTCCGCTTCCGGTAAATCAAAAGGCAATCTTTCACATTCTGCTAGGGAAGAGATTAGAAAAACGATGAAACCCATAGGTTGACGCCACAAATTCCATCCCCAAAAACCATATTTTGATTGTGCATCAACTATATCAACTGTACTTAAACTGTTAGATAATCCTAGTCGGTGATGACATTACTGTTACCATCTCTATTACAGAACCGTACATGAGATTTTCACCTCATACGGCTCCCTTAAAGCCTTAAAAAAATCTAAGGACCGATCCGATTATTTATCCCTTAATATATCTCTAAGATAGATAATATTCGATTTTTTCGGACGGTTCTGAATTAGACCTATTGAATTCTGTCTGTTCTAATAAAAAAATTTGAAAATAAGTACATTTAATAAAGAAAAAATACATTTTAACATTTCTTTAAATAAATAAAAAATACAAAAGGTACTTCTGAATTGATCTCATCCTTTAAAAAATTCAAATTTAAATTTGTTGAGTAATAACTTAATTCTTCCATAAAATACTCTTTTAAAATTATCAATAACTCCCTCATCATATCATTTTGATTACGAAAAAGAATTATACCTGTTCATTTTCTAAATTATGACATGAATTCTATCTCCATAAATATGGATATAAGACAAAAAAGAAAAAAGGGATTACTTTTTTTTTAGTTTTTATCCTAGTCTTTTTTGTGCAAGTACAAAAAGGGGGACTTAAAAAAATTAAAGGATTTTTTCGTTCCTGATAGTTATTTATTTAATTAGTGGATGGAAGTATACTCTGGATCGGAATTGTGGGGAGTACTGCCTTATTTTTTCTACCAACGGAAAGCCCCAATTAGTATTCTTTTTCTATTATACATAAATGTTCTTTTGGATATTTAAAAAAATATACGTTACTAATCCTTTGTGTATTTTGGTGTTTCTAACCATCCATTCATTTTTTATTAATCCCTTATTTATGTTAATATATCTTATTTATGTTAATATATGTATGCTAATTCATACAAATGATATTGAAAATTGAAATTGAAAAAGGGTTGGTCTTTTACGCCCGCTTCAAGACAGGATGATTAATCAACCAACCTTGGGAGAAACAACCACTTCTACCTAAAATTTAATTCATTTTTTCACTTAATTCTTATACATAGAAAATGAGACTCAATATTTTTACTGCAATTTTAAATGATTATCCTTTCTATTAACTATAAGGAATATAATATAGTATTCTATAAATTATTATTATATTCAAAATAAGCTGTTTTATTGCACTCATATAACTATCTGATTAAATTCTTCAATCCCAATGCGAAAAATAATAAAAAAAAATAAATTGAATATATCTATTCAATTTATTTTCCTACTTTACTACAAAGTACTCTAAAGAGAGGAGTATAGCAAATAGTATCAAAAAATTTCTGTCTCAACGAATCGCACGTAGAGATATCGATAACACACATAGAGTTAATGGTATTTCATAACTAATCGATTGAGCAGCCGCTCGTAGACCACCCAAAAAGGAATATTTATTATTTGACCCATATCCTGACATAAGAAGTCCAATGGGAGCAATACTCGAAATAGCAATCCATAAAAAAACACCAATATTCAAATCAGATAAAACAAAGTTATAACCAAAAGGAATTACTGAATAGCTTATTATAATGGATATGACTGATATAGATGGTCCTATACTGAATAAACGAATATCTCCTCTAGATGGAAGAAGATTCTCTTTGAAAAGTAATTTTGTTCCGTCTGCTAGAGCTTGAAGAACTCCAAAAGGACCGGTGTATTCAGGTCCAATACGTTGTTGTATCCCTGCGGATATTTCTCTTTCTAACCATACAATTCCTAGTACACTTATTGTAATTCCCAATATAAGAATCAAAATAGGGGCAAATACCCATAGAATTCCATATATCTCTTTAAAAGATTCCAATCTGAAAAAAAAATGGATATCTTGTATTTCTGTTAAATAAATTATCATTTCAACGATCAACTTCTCCCATAATAATATCTATGCTACCTAGTATTGTCATAATATCGGCCAATTTCATTCTTTTAACTAATTGAGGAAGAATTTGCAAATTGATAAAACCTGGCGGACGAATTTTCCATCTCCAAGGAAAACCATTTTGATCCCCTATTAGAAAAATTCCCAATTCTCCCTTGGGGGCTTCAACTCTTACATAAAGTTCTTGTTTTGGCAATTCAAAAGTCGGAGACGGTTTTTTACTAATAAATCGATACTCAAACTCATTCCATTCAGGCTCTTTTTCTTTATCAAAGCAGCGAATTTCTAAATTTTCATATGGTCCGCCGGGAATTCCTTCCAAAGCCTGTTGAATAATTTTTATGGATTCCAGCATTTCACCAATTCGAACTAAATAACGAGCTAATGAATCGCCTTCTTTTTGCCATTGAACTTCCCAATCAAATTCTTCGTAACATTCATAATTATCCACTTTACGGAGATCCCACTGTATTCCGGAAGCCCGAAGCATCGGTCCCGATAAACCCCAATTTATTACTTCCTTTATATCAACTACACCTACCCCCTCAACCCGTTCTAAAAAAATAGGATTTCGCGTAATAAGTTTTTGATATTCAACAATTCTTGTTAAAAAATAATCGCAGAAATCATAACATTTATCTACCCAGCCATAAGGTAGATCAGTCGCAACCCCCCCGATACGAAAAAAATTATGCATCATTCTCATACCTGTCGCAGCTTCAAATAGATCATATATTAATTCTCTTTCTCTGAAAATATAGAAGAAGGGGGTTTGTGCACCAATATCTGCCATAAAAGGTCCTAGCCATAGTAGGTGAGAAGCTATACGACTTAACTCCAACATTATGACTCGGATATAACTGGCTCTTTTAGGTACTTGAATATTTCCCAACTGTTCTGGTCCATTTACAGTTATTGCTTCTGTGAACATAGTAGCTAAATAGTCCCAACGTGTTACATAAGGCAGATATTGTATAATTGTTCGGTTTTCCGCTATTTTTTCCATTCCTCTGTGTAAATAACCCAATATTGGTTCACAATCAATAACATCCTCACCATCTAGAGTAACAATAAGTCTAAGAACACCATGCATTGATGGGTGGTGAGGCCCCATATTGACTATCATGAAGTCCTTTCTTGTAGTTGAGATATTCATAGGTTTTTCCTCGATTTATTCTTTTATGAATCGCTTAAAAAAAAAGTTCATCAAAATTCAAGATCTAATAAATCGAATAATTGAGAATTACTCTTCAATTTAACGAATTTGTGACTCCCGAATATCAAACTGATTTATTAATTTTTTATATCGTATTCTATCTTTCTTTGACAAATAAGACAGCAATCTTTGCCGTTTTCCCAAAATTTTACGTAAACCTCTTTGAGATAAATAGTCTTTTCGGTGCAATTCAAAATGTGAAGTAAGTCTTCGTATTCTATTGGTAAATTTGAATATTTGAAATTCAACCGATCCCGGGTTTTTTTCTTTTTTTTCTTGTGAAATAGCAGGCATAAATGAATTTTTTACCATAAAAAATTGAAAGTTTTTCCCTTCTCCTCGCTTTTTATAGATATTTTTATTGATCAGTAATAGTAATGACACTAATTTTTTTTTGAATTTTTTATATAAATCTGAATTTACTTCAATTACTTAAGAATTCTTGATTTTTTTACAATCGAATTTATTCTTAAAAATTTAATCAATCCAATTTAAATAGATATAAAGGAGACTGTTTTTCTAGATTCATCATAAAAAAAGGTATACTTAAAAAAAAGATAATTTTGTTGATTCTTTTTTTATCTAACGTCTACATCAGTTAATTAGTATCAATGCCATACCATAATGTGTGTCTTTATTTATGTTATGTATCTATATCTATATAGATATATATTAATTTGTCTTCTATTTACCATATAAATAGGGTAAATAGAAGAGACAAATTTTGATTAACGAATTTTCACTCGCGGATACATCTGTATCCTTACTATACTGAAACGGCTTCCATTATGGATATTAAACCAATAGCGATTTATACAAGCTAAATCTTCTAATCGATATTTAGGCCAAAGAAATATTTTTAAATTCATTAGTTTTTTTTTATCTTTCTCAAAATCTTTTATTTTTTTAGTCAAAAATTGAAAACCATTTTGGACTTTATTTTCATTATAAAATATTGTGTTTCTCTGCATATTATTTATATTATTTGGATTTAAACAAATTAGAATTCTCAATTCTCTACGACGTCTAGTGGATAAAATGTTTTCAGAAATAAGTAAATCATAATTCTCTTTTTCTTTTTTTTCTGTTATCTTTTCATCTCTTGTTCTTGTAATGGATTTATTAAAATTTTTCTTATTAACATGAATTTTTTCTGGGTATTTGTGATCCATTTTGCATTTATTCTTATGAATTAATGAAAGACCCATGGTTTGATACATAAAAAATTGTTTATTGTTTTTTCTAGACAGGCGAACTGGTTCGATAACAAATATTTCTTTTTTCATAAATTTGTTATTTTTATTTTTCCTTAAGCCTAGAAGAGTTAAATTTTTCTGATTTTGAATCATCATAATATCTACACCTAGTTCTCCTCTTTGAATAGAGGCTATAGTAATTTCTCTTAAATTTTTCAATCGAATCAGAAGACAATATACTTTGACATTGTTAAATATCCTTTGACCTAAGAAATTATTCCAATTTAAATGTAAAATCAAAAAATTTCTTAGTAATAAATTAAGTTCTGCCTCCATCTTGTTCTTGTCTTTCTTTATCCCCTTACTATTCTTTTCACTGTCTGATCCTACATAATCCTTTTCAATATCTTTTTCTTGATTTGAGAGAGATAATTCAAGATTTATTTGATCGGGGTATTCTGCTTTTGCCCGATTTCGAGTCTCTAACTCCAATTCAAGGGATTCATTTTTTTTCGATGGTCTAAAAATATCTATTATTTTTTTCTTTCTAGTACTGTTATTTTTATTTTCATTAACATTTGGATTTACTGTAGAATGTAAAAAAAGTAATTTGATTGGTATAACTTGCGAGTTACCCCTATATGCATTATAAAATATCACAAATTTTGAAAAGAACCAAAATTCTGGATTTGATATGGAACGATTTAATATTTCTCTATTGATTCCCACCCAATCAAAATATTTTCTATCTAGATTTTTTTCCATATCTACAATACCATCTTCCGATCTAGAATTATTGATAAAGATATTATCTATGATATCAAAAAATTCTTTTTTATACGTGTTGTAATTAGAAGAAATCACTTGGTTTTTATTTGCTTGAAATAGGGATTTATATCCATAAATATATGAGTCTTTCTTATCTGCATAATTGATAAAATTATAGGATAAAACATCGTATCTATATTGTTTTCTAATTTTTTTTTTTAATGCGTTTACTTGTTGTTCTTTGTAAAGAATTAATCGGTTTTTTTCATATGAATCCCATTTGGTTAAATCTTTATTTTGAGCTATACGACATTCAGTGATTCTATTTCTCCATTTTTGTGGTACTAATTTGGACCATCTACTTTTAGATAAGTCATATTGATAATAATGATCCTTTAACCAATTTGTCCATTGATTTATTACAGAATTGAGAGGGTTCTTATGTTTTAATTTAGAATGAAATATTCCTTGTGTTCCAAAAAAAGAATCCTTTATTTCATTTTTCATAAAAAAAAAATTTCCATGATATTGAAAAACAGATCTTAACTTATATATGTTTATGTTAATAATTAGGGTTTGTAATAAATTCAAAAATACATATGCTTGTGACAAAAAGGAGATGTCACAAGAATTATGTGAATTCGGATTTCTAGTATTAAAATATTTGTGTAAAATTGAAATAAAGCTAATTATACTCTGATTTGTTTTATAAGTTCTTTCTGCATTTGCTTCATTATCGTAAATGGATTTATTTAATTTTTTTTTTGTTAATTCAAGAAAAAGTTGTATATTGATCCTCGGAATACAAATGATATATAGAAAGATATCTCTGTATATCCTTTTCATGAAAAATTTAAAAAAAGAGTATGATTTACGAGTTAATCGAGCATTTCTTCTTTTTTGTAATATTTGCAAATTGTTTTTTTTTAATTCTATCCTTTTACTACCATAAGTTGTTCTGTTCGAATGAATATTTGTCTCTGAAATTATAAGTCCTCTTTTCTTTTTTTCTTTTTTCATTTTTTCTATAACTGCTTTTCTTTTAGCATTAAGATCCTTTATTTTATTTTTTTTCAATGAAAAATTTACCGAATTTAACGATTTAATTGAAATGGTTGTTTCAGAAATCATTGCATTATTCTTACAAATTGTTGAATCTTTATTGCTTTTGCTCAAGTCATCTATCTTTTTGAATTTCAATTTAATAAATAGAAATTTGAAAAATTGTTTTATTTTCGTTAGGACTAGAATACTTTTGAGAATATTTTTGAGAATACTTTCGATAATACTTTTGCTGATCCGTTTTGCTTTTTCTATTACGATAGTTAGAAACAATTTCAATTTTTCACTTAAAACTTTTAGAACTAAAAAAGTGAAAAATTGAAATTGTTTCGTTTTTTTTTTGAGTTCTTTAAAAATGGGGTTGAAAAATGATGCAAATCCATTTTTTTGGGGAGAACCCGAAAAGGGCAAGTCTACTTCCATCCCCCAAACTGTTAGAAAACAAAAGTTCTTTTTTTTCATTGCATCTTTTTTCTTTTCATTGGATCGTAGTTTAGATTTGTGCCAAGGTTTTAGACGAAAAGGAAATAATATCTTTATTTGAATACCATCTGTTAGCCATTTTTTGGGAAATTCTCTTTCGGATAATTGAACGCCATTATACGTGCATTTAATATACATTTCTCTTTTCCAATCCCTAAAATCTTCTGACCATTCGGGAAATTGAAAAAATAGTATACGAGCAATATTTTTAATTATTATCAATGAAGGTAATAGAATATATTTTCTAAGAATTGATTGGGTTATTAATAAAACACCTCTTATTACTTGAGCAAATATAATGTTATCCCAAACTTCTGCTATTTCTATACGTTTTCTTTCCTCATTTTCCTTTTTTTCCTCCTCTTTTTTCGAAGTTTCTTTTGTCCTTTTTTCCTTTGTATAACTCGAAATTTCAAATTCTGTATTTTTTCGCATCCAAATTTTGAACATAAAAAATATTTTCATTGATTTGAAACTATCAAAAGAAAAGAATAATGGTTTTTCAATTTTATCCAAAAAAAGGGGGGAATGCACCCTTTTTTGAAAAAATTTCCAAGTAACTGTTTTACGCCTTTGAGCACGTATAGATCCTTTGATTATGTCTCGCCGAAAATCTGATTGTTGCGAATAACGTATTAAAGCCAATTCGTTTTTTTTTTCAGCATTATCACTATCTCCAGTATGATTATAAGTATCGTACTTCTTAAAAAATTTCGATTTATTATTAAAAATGACTACACGTTTGGCTTTTCTAGAACGAATTTGATAAATCTCTCCTTCATTTTTTCCCTCCAGTTGTTCCAATTCGTTAATATATTTGTATGACCATCGAGGAACTTTTTTACTGATTTCGTTTATTCTAATACATTTAGTTCTATTTCGATTTACTATTGTTTTTTCGTTCAAATCAGTTCGAATTGCATCAAATAATATTTTAATTATTTGTTTTTTTTCTTCTTCATAATTCATTTTGACTTGTTCATGTTCTGGAAATAAAGAGAGTGCTTCAAAACTCAAGCTTGATACTAATTTTTTTGAGAATTTACTGATTAGATTAAAAAAAAAAAATGTAGTTACTAATGATTTTCTATCAAATATATTTATTTTTTCCTCTAATTCTTGATAATTACTATTATAATTTTTATAAGTATTATTATAAATAAGGATACCATGTATTTTATTTATAAAAATGGGATTTTTTTTCTCAGTTTTTTCATCTTGGATTGCGGTTGAAAAACCTTTTTTGATTCGTCCACGAAAGTGGCCGTTCAGGAAAGGATCATATATTTCAGTTAAATATTTTGTTTTAGTTTCATCATTACACAATCGAATTCGGTTTTCGAATATATCCAGAGAAATAAATTCCTTATCCATAACTTTTGCCCTATTTAGAAATTCATTGCTCCATTTGTTTCTTTTTTCTTGATTAGTATAGATCCAATAATTAGATAATTCATCATAGGAAATTTTATCTCTTGTGAAGAGATAAATTTGGGTTTCCAGTATTTTATGAAAAGTTGATAAATTTTGTGGATACGCAAAAGATATTCTTTCTCTTCCATCACTTTGGCATGTATGAAAAAAAAAGTCTGAAATTTCATTTTTTACGATATTTTCAAATCCATTTTTTTTTATATATCGAAATGGACGATTCCATCGTTTATAATTGAAAAGAATGTTTACGAGAGGTTTTTGAACAAACCCAAATTGATCTTTTTCCTCATCGATTTTGTATAAATTCTTCTCTTTTTTCGAAAAAATATAAGGAAAAAGATCTTTGTTGTTGGATTTTTTTTGTTTCTGTTTAGTTCGTACTCTTTGCAAATTTCTTTCGACATCTATTTTTTTTCCTTTTTTATAAATTTCATTACTTTCTTGAATTTCTGACAATTTCTTATTAAAAAGGGGAGGAGGTATTCTTCCTAAATAATATAAACACGTAACAAATAAAAAAACTGGAAAGATTTTAAACATAGAATTTATAAATTCTGACATAATGTACTTATTTGATTGAATACGTACATTAGATTTAATCGAATTAGTTTGCTGTATGCGGGCTAATAGAAATTCAATACATTTCATAAAAAAAGTG